TGATAATTCCATCAATTATGTATCTATCAAAAAAATAGACAAATTCCGCGATTCCTCTTAGATTTATAGTTATAAACTTTGTATAAAAAAGATCTATGTAACCCCTATGATATGACCAATTGTATATCACATTTACTACCGGATCGAAAAGAATTCTTTTGGATCCCATTTTGACAAATGAATTTATTAAGTCTAAATTTTGGAAAGAAGAATAAATGGGTCCATAAAAAATGGATGCTATACTTATTCCAAAATAAGCTATACTTACAGAAGGAATTAAATTTCTTATAAATTCATACCAATTATGGGTATCCATAAGGTTTTCCGACGGAGTCAACCACTTAGATAATAAATCCGTAGGAATTTTTTCTTGGTTAAAAGGAATTCCTATAGATCCAACAAATAAAGTAAATAGTACCAATATAAAGAGTGTAAATAACATAGTATTATCTGATTCATGCGGATATGTAAAAGTGTATTTTTTTCCGAAATCCGTACTAAAATATTGGATTTTTTTTATTACATTTTTGTCAAGTTTATATGAATTTTTGGAAAAGAAAGAAAGCTTTTCATTACTATTCATTGCTGATAAAAAAGGATTTCTTTTGATCAATTTAGGTGCTTTTTTTCCCCATAAGGATATTGAATAGAGCGAATTACTTTGAATTCCACTGTAATTCTTTAAATGCACATGTAAATCGCCCTCAAAAGTAAGTAAATACATCCGAAACATATAAAATGCGGTTAATCCCGCTGTAAAAAGTGCTATTAGGGCAAAAATAGGTGAATACAACCAACTATCATTAAGGATTTCATCTTTGGACCAAAAACAGGCAAGAGGTGGAATACCACAAAGAGAGAGTGTACCTAATAAAAAAGTAGTTTTTGTAATTGGAACATATCTTGCTAAACCACCCATAAGAGCCATATTCTGACTTTTATCTGGAGAATATCCAACAAGGGGTTCCATTGAATGGATAATGGATCCGGATCCCAAAAATAATAAAGCTTTCGAATAGGCATGCGTAATCAAATGAAATAAAGCAGCCCTATATGAACCTATACCTAGAGCTAACATAATATAGCCCAGTTGAGACATTGTAGAATAGGCTAAATTTCGTTTAATATCTCTTTGAGCAAGAGCCAAAGTAGCACCTAATAATAATGTTATTAGACCTATCAAAGAAATCAAATTCATTATGTAAGGTATTACAGTGAAAAGAGGAAAAAGTCTAGCTATAAGAAAAATGCCCGCTGCTACCATAGTAGCAGCGTGTATAAGAGCCGAAATAGGAGTGGGTCCCTCCATAGCATCAGGTAACCATACATGAAGAGGAAATTGTGCAGATTTAGCAACTGCACCAAGAAATAATAGGAAAGCACACAAAGTCGCAAATAAAGAATTGACTTCATTATTCTGAATTAATTTATTAAATGTTTCAAACAAATTTCGAAATTCGAAACTACCTGTCATCCAATAAAAACCCAGAATTCCCAATAATAATCCAAAGTCTCCTACGCGATTAGTTATAAAAGCCTTTTGACAAGCACTTGCTGCGATTGGTCGCGTGAACCAAAAACCGATTAATAAATAGGAACACACTCCCACCAATTCCCAAAAAATATAAATTTGTATTAAATTGGAACTCGTAACTAATCCCAACATGGACGCATTGAAAAAATTCATATAAGCAAAAAATCTCAAATATCCCAGATCGTGAGACATATAATTGTCACTATAAAGAAGAACCATGATTCCAACCGTAGTGATTAATATTAACATAATGGAAGTAAGTGGATCAATTAAGTACCCGAATTCCAAGGAAAAATCATTATTGATGGTCCAAGACCATATATATTGATAGATAAAACTTCCATTTATTTGCTGAATAGCTAAATTAGACGAAAAAATCATAGCTATACTTAGGAATAAAACACTATAAAAAGCCCAGATACGACGAATATTTTTTGTTGCTGTTGGAACAAACAGAAGTCCAAATCCTATTGACATAGTGACAGGAAGTGGAAGCAGAGGTATTATCCATGCATATTGATATATATATTCCATAATAAAAACAATTTTTAATTTTTTTAATTCTTATTTATCATTATTATGATATTTTTAAGGATTCTACTATTCTAATGATTTATAAGCATATAGTATAGTAAAGAAAAATTGTTATATCAAAAAGGATGCTTGATTTGTTTATAGCCCTAGTATCTATCAATAATGCAATTTGCAATATAATTTAATAAAAAATAAAAAGAAAAATGGGTATTCTAATTAGACTATTTATAATGATCATCTAATCTAATTCGCTGTCGAACACGGATTTATAGAATTAAAATCCAATAAGGAGAATGTATATTTTATTATATTCTTTACTTTATTTAATATAAAATAATGGATTGCTAAGATGATTTTTATCAGGTAATGTCTTGTTTAAGACATTAACTACTAGTTTTAAATGAAATTTCCTAACTTTTTAAGTTCGGTACTCTAAACTAGATTTTAGAAATTATATGGATATTTCTATTATTTTTTATTCATTTTTTTTTTTTAGATGACAATATCCATTTAGATATGAGTTCCAAATTGAACCCTTTTTCTGTAATAGAGATACAAAAAAACAAAAAAATCAAAAGGAAAGAATAATATAAAAAGAATAATAATAAATGAAAAAAACTATTACGATACTAATTACATAGCTATATTAGATAGTATATAGATAGTATATATATAATTTTATTATTATATATATATTTTATTTTCTTATTATATATATATATTTTTTGTATTATTAATATATTATTAAGATTAATATATTATTAAGTTTTCTTATTAAGAATAATATAGTATATATATTATTTTAAGTTTACGAAAATATTCATATATTATGAAAAAAGATTTTCTTATCTATAACATAAATAAAGATAATGAAAAAAAAAGAACGATTCATCAATACATGTCTTTCACATACAACAATAAAAATTAGTAATCTCTTTGTTTTTGAATGGCGGTTCCAAAAAAACGTACTTCTATATCAAAAAAACGTATTCGTAAAAATATTTGGAAGAAAAAAGGATATTTGTGGGCGGTTAAAGCTTTTTCTTTAGCTAAATCTATTTCAACGGGGAATTCCAAAAGTTTTTTTGTGCAACAAGCAAATAAATAAAAAATCTTTGGGATAATCTGAATTAAGATGATTAGCAAAATAGAAAAATTTGTAAAATGAATGATTTACATTAATAAATGTTTTCTATTTTTCAATTCAATATAGTCTAGGATTACTTATTGTAATTATAGAATAATTCTTTTATCTATTGAGTTAAAATACATATTCTATTTGTATTTTAAATATACATATATTTCAAATATTTCTGTTTTGAATTATACTGTAATTCTTGGTACAGTTTTTTTTCCTACCAATTGTACTTTACTTTTCACAGCATTCTATATAGATAGAATGCTGTGAAAAGTAAAGTACAATTCAATATAGGTGCAAATCCTTTTATATATTTAGATATTTAGGCAACTATAATTAGCTAGTTATTGATTTGATATTTGATAAACTAGTTATTAGTTTCATAAATTAACCTTATCATAAATTTTGTACACACTAAAAAATAGAACCATTACTCTAATTTCATAATAACAAATTCAAAAAATATTTCGATAAATTTCTTAGTTTTAGTAATGAAATTGGAATAACTAAAAAATAAGGGGTGAAATTGTATATATAGAATTTTCTTTTTCATTAAAAAGGAAAACGTAATCTTAGAACCTCGACGATTATCGGTGTCCATGTTATTATTATTTCAAACAAACAAGCCGCCATGGTGAAATCGGTAGACACGCTGCTCTTAGGAAGCAGTGCTAGAGCATCTCGGTTCGAGTCCGAGTGGCGGCATTCCAACGCAATAAATCTTATAATGTATTTAATATTTAATTCCTTATTTTGATTTGGTAATTGGACTATTTATTTTTTATTTATGATATTTGTGACTTTAGAACATATATTAATTCATATATCTTTTTCGATCATTTCCACTGTAATGGTGATTCATTTGATGACCTTATTAGCCCAAGAAATCATAGGATTATGTGATTCGTCGGAAAAGGGAATGATAGCTACTTTTTTCTCTATAACGGGATTATTAGTAATTCGTTGGGTTTATTCGGGGCATTTCCCATTAAGTAATTTATATGAATCATTAATGTTCCTTTCGTGGAGTTTCTTTATTATTCATATGATTCCATATTTTAGAAAAAAGAAAAATTCTTTAAATGCAATAACTACGCCAAGTACTATCTTTATCCAAGGATTCGCCACTTCTGGTCTTTTAACCGAAATGCATCAATCCACAATATTAGTACCTGCTTTACAATCCCAATGGTTGATGATGCATGTAAGTATGATGCTATTGAGCTATGCAGCTCTTTTATTCGGATCCTTATTTTCAATTGCTTGTTTAGTCATTACATTTCGAAAAAACATCAATATTTTTTGTAAAAGCAACAATTTCTTAATTAGGCCATTTCTTTTTGGTAAGATATATTGGAGTGAGAAAAAAAAAAGTTTCCAAAACACGTCTTTTCTTTCATTTACAAATTATTACAAATATCAATTGACTCAAAGATTGGACTATTGGAGTTATCGTACCATCAGTCTGGGGTTTACCTTTTTAACTATAGGCATTCTTTCTGGAGCAGTATGGGCTAATGAAGCGTGGGGGTCTTATTGGAGTTGGGATCCTAAAGAAACTTGGGCATTTATTACTTGGACCATATACGCAATTTATTTACATATCAGAACGAATCAAAATTTACAAAATATGAATTCGGCAATTGTAGCTTCTATAGGATTTCTTATAATATGGATTTGCTATTTTGGGGTCAATCTATTAGGAATAGGTTTACATAGTTATGGTGCATTCTAATTTCCATCTAATTAAATAAATTACTTAAAAAATACATCTGGGGATTCTTTCAATATAAAAAAATTTGTGTGATTCCTCGAGAACCATTTAATTTTTATTCTTTATTAATAAATTAAATGGTTCTCAAAGACTAGAAATACATCTCAAATTTTAATTCATTTTTTTTTTCATTGTACAACGAATTATTTTTAAAAAGTAAAACCATCTAATTATTTGATTGTTCGCTTTATTGAGCAAGACTATCTATAAAAATAATTAGATAGAATAGTTTGTACCTTATCAACTGATAGCGAGAGAACTAAATCCGGATAAATACCAATTCCCATTACTGGCAGAAGGATGCAGATCGAAATAAACAGTTCCCGTGGTCCAGAATCCACAAAGTTTGCTAAACTAAATAACTTGTATCCATAGAACATCTGGCGTAACATAGATAATAAATAAATAGGAGTTAGTATTATTCCAATTGCCATTAGAAAAGTTATGAGTATTTTTGGCATTAAAAGGTATTTTGGACTCGTAATTATTCCAAAAAATACTAGAGATTCCGCAACAAAACCACTCATTCCCGGCAATGCAAGAGAAGCCATCGAGAAACTACTAAACAGGGTAAATAGCTTTGGCATTGGGATGGATACCCCTCCCATTTCGTCAAGATAAACAAGATGTATTCGATCGCAGCTTGTTCCCCCCAAGAAAAAAAGCGCAGCACCAATAAATCCATGAGAAATTAGTTGTAAAATAGCGCCATTTAGTCCTGTGTTGGTTATGGAACCAATCCCTATAATTATAAAACCCATATGAGATACGGAGGAATAAGCTATTCTCTTTTTTAAATTACGTTGACCAAAAGAGGTTGAAGCCGCATAAATTATTTGTATAGTTCCCACTATTACCAACCATGGAGAAAATATAGAATGAGCATGAGGTAAAAATTCCATATTGATCCGAATCAATCCATATGCTCCCATTTTTAATAAAATTCCGGCCAGAAGCATACATGTACTGTAATGTGCTTCTCCGTGAGTATCTGGTAACCATGTATGTAGGGGTATAATCGGTGATTTGACAGCATAGGCAATCAGAAAACTAAAATAGAATAGAATTTCCAACACCATAGGATACGATTGATTAGCTAATGTTTCAAAATGCAATGTTGGTTCATTGGAACTATATAAACCTATACCTAAGACCCCTATTAAAAGAAAAATGGAACCTCCTGCTGTGTATAAAATAAACTTTGTAGCTGAGTAGAGACGCTTTTTACCTCCCCACATGGATAAAAGTAAGTAAACAGGAATTAATTCAAACTCCCACATAATAAAAAAAAGTAAAAGATCTCGAGAAGCAAATAATCCTATTTGGCCACTATACATTACTAACATCAAGAAATAAAACAATCGCGAATCCCGAGTAACTGGCCAAGCTGCTAAAGTAGCTAAAGTCGTAATAAATCCTGTCAATAAAATGGGCCCCACAGAAAGTCCATCGATTCCGAGTCTCCAATGCAAATCAAAAACACTTATCCATTTATAATCCTCCTCCAATTGAATTAAAGGATCGTCCAATTGGAAATGATAACAAAATACATAGGTTATAAGAAGGAGTTCCATCAAACAAATACCCATAGTATACCAGCGAACCACTTTATTTCCTCTATGCGGGAGAAAAAAAATTGAAGAACCTGCAAATATCGGCAAAACAACAATTATTGTTAACCAAGGAAAATAACTCATGGTAAAGACAAGATACGCTTTGACCATAAAAACCCGTACTAAGAAGAATCGATTTTCTCCAGTACGGGTTTTTGTCGGTAAAAAAAGAGGAATCAAATGATTCAATATGGAATTTTTTCTAACGTATCAATAAGCTAAAGCCATACTACGGGTTGTCTCGTGCCATAAATAAACACGAACACTCAAAAAATCCGTTGGACAGGCGGTTTCACATCTCTTACAACCTACGCAGTCTTCTGTTCTTGGTGCGGAAGCTATTTGTTTAGCTTTACATCCATCCCAGGGTATCATCTCCAATACATCCGTAGGACAGGCTCGTACACATTGAGTACACCCTATACATGTATCATAAATCTTTACTGAATGTGACATTGGATCTATAAATTTCAGTTTAGGAAATAAAATATTTTTAATCTGGTAAAAATAAATAAATAGTGATAATAAATTTATATATTGTATATACCAGACAAATCAGTAGTTTACCAGAATTTTTTTTATTATTTTTAATAAATAAATTTCTGGATATGTTGACGAAAAAGGTCCAAAATACTTGAATTTCTGTTTCAATGTAATACAAACTTTACATGCTAATCTAATGAAAATTAGTAAGAATTTTTGAATATTCTAAATTATTAGAAAGAACAAAAAAAAGAAGAAAATAATAATAATAAATAAATTATTTTATTATACATTAATATATAATATTATTGATTATATACAATTATACAATTACGACTATTTATTCAACAAATTGGATTGATTGATACGGGTTGATTTTCTGTTACGATGGATTGACGAAACGATGGCTAGCCCAATTGCTGCTTCAGCGGCTGCAATAGCTATAACAAAGATCGAGAAAATATCTCCTTTTAATTGACGACTATCAAATAGATCAGAAAATGTTACGAGATTCATATTAACCGAATTTAGTATAAGTTCAAGACACATAAGTGCCTTAACCATGTTTCGACTTGTAATCAATCCATAGATACCGATAGAAAATAAATAGGCACTCAAAAAAAGTACATGCTCAAACATCATTTACTAACTCCTTATCAATCTCGATTCAATTATAAACATTTTTTCAAACGATCCAATCGAATAAAAAAAAATTACGGAACAAAATAAGATATTAGTGTTAGATCAAATTAAAAACCTTGCTTATCTTATACCTTTTTATTACCTTTTTCTTTTTTTTTTTTATACATACTATTTTTATATTAGACTTAAATATATATGAGAGAAACTAAAAAAAAAAAGAAAAAATATATTTCATTTGACTTAGAAGGGAAAAAAGAATAATAGATGATAAAACAATATAAAACAATAAATTATTTTAGATTTAAGATTTTCAATTCTAAAAACTTATATTTCTTATTGACTTATTGATTATTGACGAGCCATACTAATTGCCCCTATCAAGGCAACTAAAAGAATTATAGAAATTAGTTCAAATGGGAGAAAAAAATCAGTTGATAAATGAATCCCAATTTGTTGAACATTACTTATGAGGTCTTGCTCTATAATTTGATTTGACCTTGTAGTCCAAACAATTCCGTACCATGACGTTTCTAGTATAGTAGTAACTAGTGAAAAAAGAATACTTGTGCAAACAAGCGAAGTTATCCCATCCTCAATAGTCCAAAGACGGAAATCCTTAGAGTATTCGGAACCCTTTGTAAACATAACAGCAAATATGATTAAGACATTTATAGCCCCTACATAAATAAGGAGTTGTGCGGCAGCTACAAAATAGGAGTTTGATAAAATATATAATAAAGATATACAAACAAGAACCAATCCCAATGAAAATGCAGAAAAAATGGGATTGGTAAATAAAACAACTCCCAGACTTCCTAATATAAGAATTGATCCCAGAAATACTACAAGAAGATCATGTATTGGTCCAGTTAAATCCATTATGTATAAAATAAGAGATAAATAAGTTGAAATATTTCATGACCTTATTAAATAGTCCAAGAAAAAGGGTATTACCTTATTTTTTGTTCTTGTATATGATATGTTACTAATTGAATTAAATCTTAATGTAGTATGGATTACTAAGGATACTTTTATTGGACTAATTCCACTTAGAGAATCCGAAATATTGTATATTTCGAAAGCATTACTTACATATTACTTACATAATATAATTTCTAGATACCTAATATATCTAGGTAATCTTTATAGGGAATATATATAGGTAATATTTATTAATTATTTGAATTATTTATTTTTAAATATTAACTTTCTCATTATTGATTTAATTAATTTTTAAAGATATTTTTATTAAGATTAGATATTTTAGGATATCTATCTTAGATAGTATGACTAAATCAAATAATGACTAAATAAGAAAATATTATTTCAATTCGAAATTAAACAATGATTCTCCACAATCAATAATTATTATTTGTAGTTCTTGATTAATTTAATCAAAATTCTAAATGCAAATATCTTTTGAATTATTTATAACAAAATTACTAATTGGTAATCGTTTTTGAATCAAGAGATTTCTCTTTGTCTATTTTGCTTTGAGTCAAATTAGGAATTGCTTGAATTGTGTAATCCTCCATTACAGGTATTGGTAACCGACCCAAAGCAATTTGATTATAATTCAATTCGTGACGATCATAAGTAGAAAGTTCATATTCATCAGTCATTGATAAACAGTTTGTTGGACAATACTCGATACAGTTACCACAAAAGATACATACTCCAAAATCAATACTATAATTAAGCAATTGTTTCTTTTTAATATCTGTTCTCAATCGCCAATCAACAACGGGTAAATCTATCGGACATACACGAACACATACTTCACAAGCAATGCATTTATCGAATTCAAAGTGGATTCGACCACGGAAACGTTCCGATGTGATCAATTTTTCATACGGATATTGAATAGTTATGGGTAAACGATTTGTATGGGATAAGGTAATCATGAAACCCTGACCAATGTACCTTGCGGCTCGTACTGTTTGTTGCCCATAATTCATGAATCCTGTTATCATAGGAAGCATATCGTAGATATCCATGAAATGCATAAGTTAATGTTTCTTTCTCTTGTTTGAAATAGGTTATGAGTTTCGAATGTCGTTATCATATTTCCGTATTTATAAGGAAACCAGTTGGGAAGAAGTTGTCAATAATAGATTACCCAGAGATATAGGTAAAAGAAATTTCCACCCAAGATTTAATAGTTGGTCCATTCTCATCCTAGGTAAAGTCCACCTTGTTGTGATAGGAATAAACAAAAACAAATAAGCTTTAACTAATGTAATAAAAATACCGATTATCATTCCAAGGACTCCATCAATTTTATTTATTCCGAAAAGTTCAGGAATACAGAAAATTGGGAAAATCGAAAAATGCCACCCGCCTAAGTAAAGAACTGTTACAAATAATGAAGAAACTAATAAATTTAGGTAAGAAGCAACATAAAATAAACCATATTTGATACCGGAATATTCCGTTTGATAACCTGCTACTAATTCTTCTTCTGCTTCTGGTAAATCGAAAGGTAATCTTTCACATTCTGCTAGAGAAGAAATTAGAAAAACTATGAATCCGATAGGTTGACGCCACAGATTCCATCCCCAAAAACCATATTTTGACTGTGCCTCAACTATATCAACTGTACTTAAACTGTTAGATAATCATAGTCGATGATAACATTACTGTTTCCATCCCTATTCCAGAACCGGACATGAGACCTCAGCTTCATACGGCTCCTATGTGGTCACAAATAAATGTAAGGACTAGTTCGATAGTAACATGAATTCGGTATCATCTATTGAAGTATAGATAGAATAAGGATACGTCGAAGAGTCCCAAATTAGACCGATGTAATTCGGTCTGCTCGAATAACAAAAGAGGGCTTCCGAATTGATCTCTTCCTTTTCTTTAGAAAAAAATTTATCTTTGTTCAGTAATAACTTGATTTATTCCTTGAATAAAATACTTGTTGTATCAATGGATATTTCAACCCATATCTTTTTATTACAAAAAAATTAGACACTCTTTCATGAATCATGGTAAGAAGTCCATATGATATATATATATATAAAAGAAGAATAAATAAAGATCTTTTCTTATTCATTTTTCTTGTGGATCCTACATTTTATTATTTATTTTTTCCTATTCTTCTTTCTAAGAAAAGGGTACCCTGAAAAAAAAAAAGAAAAAGGATTAATTCGTTCTTGATAGTCATTTTGTTAATTAGTGAATAGGAGCATACTCTAGATCGGAATCATGGATAAGTACTGCTTGATCGTTTCTACTAACTTAAAGCCCTTATTAGGATTCGTTTTATGTAGAAATATCTCTTTTGATACTTTACATTATCTACTTTACTAATCTCTTGTGTATCTTGGTGTTTCTACCCGTTCACTAATTTTGGATTGATCCTAATATGGTAATACATACAAGAAATAGTAAAAATTCCATACATTTGATCTTTTACTCCCGCTTCAAGACATCCTGACTAATTAAAAAATCGAAGTGTCTTGGGGTAAACAGTTTATACTGTTTCTATTTATTTCCATTTTCCACTTGTACATAGGGAATGAGATTTCATTTTCTTACTGCGAATTTCTAAGCTGTTTTATTTCACTCATATAACTATCTGTTTGAAATTATCTACCTAAATAATGAATATTAAAATGAGGATATTCATTTAATATATCCAATCTTTTCTTAAACTATAAATAAAGTAAAGAAAAAAGGTAAAAGAAGTATATGTTCTAACGAATCACACGTAGAGATATTGATAATACACATAGAGTTAATGGTATTTCATAACTAATCGATTGAGCAGCAGCTCGTAAACCACCCAAAAAAGAATATTTATTATTTGACCCATACCCTGACATAAGAAGCGCAATAGGAGCAATACTTGAAATAGCGATCCATAAAAAAACACCTATACTAAGATCAGATAAAATAAGATTATATCCAAAAGGAATTATAAAATAACTTAGTAGAGTGGATATCACTGCTATAGCTGGTCCAAGACTGAATAATTGAACATCTCCTCGATACGGAAGGATATCCTCTTTAAAAAGTAATTTTGTTCCATCTGCTAGAGCTTGAAGAATTCCTAAGGGTCCGGCATATTCAGGCCCAATACGTTGTTGTATCCCTGCTGATATTTCTCTTTCTAACCACACAATTACTAATACGCCTATAGTGATTACTAATATCAGGATAAAAATAGGTACAAGGATCCATACGAGTTCATGGACTTCCTTTAAGAATTCTGATCCAGAAAAGGAATTGATAGTTTGTATTTCTGTCATACCCATTATCATTTCAACGATCAACCTCTCCCATAATGATATCTATACTACCTAGTATTGTCATAATATCAGCCAATTTCATTCTTTTAACTAACTGGGGAAGAATTTGCAAATTGATAAAACCTGGTGGACGAATTTTCCATCTCCAGGGGAAAACACTCTGATCCCCTATTAGAAAAATTCCTAATTCTCCCTTTGGGGCTTCCACTCTCACATAAAGTTCTTGTTTCGACAATTCAAAATTGGGTGAGGGTTTTTTACTAATGAATCTGTATTCAAAATCATTCCAGTCGGAATTTCTTGTTCTATCAAAACGTCGTATTTCCAAATTTTCATAAGGTCCTCCTGGAATTCCTTCCAAAGCCTGTTGAATAATTTTTATAGATTCCGTCATTTCATTGATTCGTACTAAATAACGAGCTAAAGAATCTCCTTCTTTTTGCCATTGGACTTCCCAATCGAATTCATTGTAACACTCATAATCATCAACTTTACGAAGGTCCCATTGTATTCCGGAAGCTCGTAACATAGGTCCTGATAAGCCCCAATTTATTGCTTCTTCTCCACCAATAATACCTACTCCTTCAACTCGTTCCAAAAAAATAGGATTACGCGTGATAAGTTTTTGATATTCGGCAACTCCTGTTAAAAAATAATCGCAGAAATCCAAACATTTATCTATCCAGCCATGAGGTAGATCAGCAGCTACTCCTCCAATACGGAAATAATTATGCATCATTCGCATACCTGTGGCAGCTTCGAATAAATCATATATAAATTCTCTCTCTCTGAAAATATAGAAGAAAGGCGTCTGCGCGCCAATATCTGCCATAAAAGGTCCAAGCCATAATAAATGAGATGCTATACGACTCAGTTCTAGCATAATTACTCGAATATAGCTGGCTCGTTGTGGTACTTGAATATTTCCCAATTGTTCTGGCGCATTTACAGTTATGGCTTCTGTGAACATAGTAGCTAAATAATCCCAACGTGTTACATAAGGGAGATATTGTATAATGGTTCGGTTTTCCGCAATTTTTTCCATCCCTCTGTGTAAATAACCCAATATTGGTTCACAGTCAATAACATCTTCACCGTCGAGAGTAACGATCAGTCGAAGAACACCATGCATTGATGGGTGCTGAGGACCCATATTGACTATCATGAAATCCTTTTTTGTATCCGGTACAGTCATATCTTTTTTCCCCGATTGATTATTTCATGAATTTCCCAAAAGGAGGTTCATCAAAATGTAAAATCCACGATTTTTATATCTAGAATTCTAATAAGAATCTTTTAATTAAATAAATATTCTAATGAAATAATCAATAATAATTATAAAAATCGAAATAAAATAATAAATTCAAACAAATTCTTAGTCAGATTAACGAGTTTTTAGCTCCCGAATATTCAACTCACCTATTAATTTTTTATAACGTATCTTATTTTTCTTTGCTAAATAAGCTAACAACCGTTGACGTTTGCCCAGAATTATTCGAAGACCCCTCTGAGATGAAAAATCTTTTTTGTGCAATTCCAGATGTGAAGTAAGTCTGCGTATCTTATTGGTGAAACTGAATACTTGAAATTCAGTGGACCCCCTGTTTTCTTCTTTTTCTTGTGGAATAACTGAGATGAATGAATTTTTTACCATAAAATAAGGAAATTTTTCGACTTTTTTTTTATTTACCGATCAGAAATAATAATAATAAATATAATAACGGTTAATTAAATAATATAATAATACTAGTCATTTTAATCTGGTACATACATAAATTTAGATTTCTTTTTTACTTTTGATCCAAATTTTTGGATCAAAAGTAAAAAAGAAATTTTTATACTTGTGAACTAGAATGCTTTTTTTGTACTTAACAAGATTCCAGGGATTCCTTTCTGGATCTAATCGATACAATATTAAATCCGTATTCTTGTTAGAATTAGAATGTAACACAAAATGCAAAATATGTTTCAGTCTTCATACAATATATATTTTCATACAATATATGAATATGTTACGTGATATATAAAATAGAAAAAATATATTGTCAATTAATTTGGAATCGTGGATACATATGTATCCTTGACATAGTAAAACGACTTCCATTATTGGTATTAAACCAATATCGATTCATACAAGCTAAGTCTTCTAATCGATAATTGGGCCAAATAAATAATTTTAATTTAATTAAATTATTTATATTTGTATGAGAATACTTATCTTCATTCATAAACTGTTCACAATTTTTTACGCGATTTTCATTACCAAATAGTGAAATTTCATTCACAACATTCCTATTCCAGGAATTGAAGCTATTTAGAATTCTAAATTTTCTGCGATGCCTAGTGGATAGAATATGCTCGGGAACAAGGAAACCAGAATGATTCTTTTTTTCATTTATAAACATACTGTGATCTCGTTCTGCAATGGGTTTTTCGAAATAATTTGTGTTAATAGATTTTTTTTTTATGTATTTTCTATTAATTGGGTATTTATTTTTATTGATTAACGAAATACCCATGATTTGATACATAATCAATTTTTTATCCCATTTTATAGATAGACGAAAGGGCTCAATAATCATTATTCCTCTCTTTATCAATTCTCTAACGGATAGATCCCTCTCCATCAATATTATATCTAGATTCATCTCGCTTCTTTTAATTGAGGATATAGTAATTTTCTTTGGATTTACTATTTTAAGTAGTAGACAATATACCCAGATATTTTTGTTTATTTCTGTAGGAAAGGAATAATACCATCTTAATTGAAAAAGGAAATATTTTTGCAGAACGGATTCTAGTTCATTTTCCTTTTTGTTCTTGTTATTTTTTTTAATGTGTAATCTTGTGTAATCTTTTTCAATATCTTTTATTTTCTTTCGATCTTGTGCTCGTGACTCAAGATTCACTTGACCTGATTGTTGTTTTTTTTCTTGTTTCTTCCTATTTTCTAATTCGAAATTCCCTTTTTTATTAGATAATATATAAGGATACTTTTTTTGATTTCCATTAATGTTTTTATTTTGACTAATATTTTCATTTACATCAAAATTTAAAAGAAGTAATTTGATTGGTATGATCCATGGTTTCATTTTATATGCATTATATGTGTCATAAAGTATTTTAAATTCTGGGAAGAACCGAGGTTCTAGGTTTGATATGTCACGATTTAATTTTTCTTGATTCATTCCCATCCAATCAAAAACCCATTTTCTTTGATTGGGTTTGCCAGTTTTTATTTTTTTATGAATCATAAAAGATAAAATATCTTTATTCGAAATTTTATGTATATTAGTCCGAGTATCCATATTGCTATTTTTTCGAATTAAGAAATGGAAAATTTGACAATTCCAAAATTTTCTTTCCTGATTTTTTTTCCTATATAGAATGTCTTTTTTTCCGAGATAATCACTAATATTTATATCCATTAATACATAAGATAATTGGGGTTTCCCTGTATCAAAATTATATGGAATTTCTTCATTTTCATTTATTTGCAAAGGTGATCCATAAATAGACGGAGGGTTTATATAGTTATGTGATATATATTTTTGTAATAAAAGATCATATCTGTAATTTTTTTTCCATTTTTCTTTTTGTTCTATCAAGGAATCCATTATATCATATTTTTGTTTCACGTAATGAATTAATGAGTATTTGTCTTTTTTATATGAATTCCCTTTAATTGCATCTTTATGTTGAATTGTACAATACTCATTGACTTTTTTTCGCCACTTTTGTGGTACTAATGAAGACCATTTTGTTTGAGATAAATTGTATTGATAATGACCCTTCAACCAGTTTTTCCATTCATTCATTCCAGACTTATCCATTTTCTTCTGTTTTGATTTAGAATCGAATAGTCCTTGTGTCTCACAATAATCTTTGATTTCATTTTTAAGAAAAAGAGGGGTTCCATGATTATGATATTGAAGTATTGATCTCAAGTTATACTTGTTACTAACTTGAGTTAGTGATATTTTGTAAAATACATATGCTTGGGACAAAGAAGACAAGTCAAAATAAGAATTTCGGTTTTTATCACTAATATTGGAAAATGCTTTTTTTATAGCCAAAATAAATTGCATTTTATTTTGTTTTATTTCATCTATAGATATAGAAAGTTCTTCTTGATTTGTTTTATCATTATAAAAGGACTTGTTAATTTTTTTTTTTATTGATTCAAGAAAAATTTGTATATGAATTCTAAGCATATTAATGATATATATAAATATATCAATGTATATTCGTTCAATGAAAGATTTTAGAAAATAGTGTAATTTCTCTATTAATCGAGTGTTTCCTCTCGTGAATATTTGCCAAATATTTTGCTTTTTATCATTCAAATTCGTGTTGTTAGAACTTAGAATATCTCCATCTGAAGTTAGAATTATTTTTTGTTTTTCTTTTTTTATTTGTTTTATTTGATTCCTAGTGGTAATTGTCCTATCAACAAGATCCTTCATTTTATTTTCTAGGAATGAATAATTTGTCCAATTTATGGATTGACGTCCGAGGATCAATTCTTGAGTATTTTGATTACTACTAATTAGAATCTTTTTATTTTTAATTGACTCGTATTCCTTTATTTTATTTAATTCAAATAGGAAAATTGGGTTTATTTTTTCAAGTTTTTTTATTGTTCCTTTTTGAACTTGAATTAGTTTCGGAATCCATTTTGTTTTTTTGTTTGAGGTAATTAGAAACTCTTTTATTTTTTCTTTTAAAATTCTTAGAAAACCTCGTTTTTTTGTTTTTATAAATTTTTTTTTTAATTCTTTAAAAATGGGTTCAAAAAAAGAAGATTGTTTTCGCGGGGAACCAAAGAGAACTTCCGTTTCCATTCCCCAAACTGTTAAAAAAGAAAAATCGTCTTTTTTTTCTTTTTTTTTCAAGGTATCCGTATCATGGGATCGTACCTTGGCCCCTTGCCACGGTTTCAGACGGAAAGGAAATAAAATTTTTATCTGAATGCCCTCCATTAACCAGTCCTTTGGAAATTCTGTTTCTGATAATTGAACACCATTATAAGTACATTTAATGTGCATTTCCCTATTCCAATCTCTGAAATCCTCATACCACTCGGGAGATTGCAAGAATAATATACGTCCAATATTTTTAGCTATTATTAGGAATGGAAATGCTATGTATTTTCTAAAAAGAGATTGGGTGATTAACATCAAACCCCTTACTGGTTGAGCAAATATAATATTATCCCAAATTTCTGATATTATAGGTTCATCAGATTCTTTTTTTTTTTTTTTTTTTTTTGTCTCTTTTTTTTCACCATCCAAATTTAAAATTTCCGATTTTTTCCTCATCCAATTTCCAAAAATGAAATTTCTTATTTCAGAGAAATCAAAAAAAAAAGTTTTGTCAATTTGATTTAAAAAAAGTGGTGAATGCGCATTTACTTGCAAAATTTCCCAAGTAACTGTTTTTCGTCTTTGAGCACGCGTAGCTCCTTTGATTAGATCCCGACGAAAATCAGATTGTTGTGTATAATGTCGAATCAAAGATATATCGTCCGTGGGATCATTATCACTAATATCATTATTATTAGTATCCATATCTTGATCTCTATCAGTATAAATTACTACGGGTTTTACTTTTCTTGAACGAAAAAAATAATCTGTTTTTTTTTTATATTCTTCTTGACTTTCATCTTCATTTTCTTCTTCTTCTTTTTCGTCTTCAAACAATCCCAGCTCTGCCAATTTGTATGAGGGAGGTACTCTTTTATCAATTTCTTTTATTGCAATAAATTGATTTAGAAGCGTTTCATCATTAATTGGGTAGGTTGGCTTTAAAGAATCATTAACATATGTTGGTAATGATTTAAAATGCATAAATGGATTCCTAAGGAGTAGACCATAAATCGTGTTTATCCCAGTTTTTATGGAATTCAGTTTCGTTTTATAAGCGTGGTCCATTTTTAGTGAGAGTGAGTGAAATTTTGCTTTTCCACGATATGGTCCACTTAAAAAAGGATCATAGTTTTTAGGCAAGTATCCTTCGCCATTTTCATCATTGTATAATCTGGTCTTTTTTTCTAGTACATCTAGAACAAAGGATTCTGTTTGTTTTTCTAAAGTTTTTATTCTATTTATTAATTCATTGGTGAGGTTATATTTTTTTTGTTCATTGGTAGAAACCCAATGATCATATAAGTCCTTGTTTTCATAGTATCGTTTTTCTGGCATGTATAAAGATATCTTTTGTTCCATTATTTCTGAAAAAGTGGATAAACTGGGTGGGTATGTAAAAGATATTTTGCGTTTTCCATCGCTGGAACATGTACAAAAAAAATATTGTGACACTTCATCTGATACAGCGGTTCCATATTGGAAATTTTTCATATATCGCATACATCGCACTGGACGATTCCATCGTTTAAAATCGAAAAGAAAAGTCAGAGGAGGTTTTTCAAACCAGAATTGATTTTCGTTTTTTCTATGCAAACTCCTTTCTATTGGCAAAAAGTCTTGATAGATCATTCTTTCTTTAAATTCGTCTAGTTTATTTTTAATAAGTTGTTCAAGAAGTTCAAAAAATTGTACTTCCTCCACTTCCTCCTCAGATAGTTCCTGATCATATTCTTCCGGTTCCTCCGTTTTGTTTTGGTAAGTTATTTCTAGATAACTTTCTTCCTCACTTTCCCTCTTTTCTTCCGGTTCCTCCGTTTTGTTTTGGTAAGTTGTTTCTAGATAACTTTCTTCCTCACTTTCCCTCTTTTCTTCCGTTTCTGAGATTTCGTTGTGGAGTTTATTAGTAACAATGGGTAACGGCATTCTGCCTAAATAGAAGATAGAGGTAATAAATAAGAAAATACTAAAGGTTCGAGCCAGAGAATTTTGCAATTCTGACAAAAGGTACTTATTAGATCGAATAAAATGATTTTGTCGTATTTGGAATAATACGAATTCAACCCAGTTAATGAATACAATGTGACCCATTAACCAACCAACAAAACTACTTGTTACAAATAACATCTTGTTGTTGCATCGAAACATATAAATGTTGACTAATCTGCATAATGTTGAACTTGGTAAAAAAAAATGGTTGAATAATGGAAAGATTAGATTGTTCAGGAATACACATAGAATGCTGAGATTACGCATTCCATTTTTGGTAGTGGATCCATAATCAAAAAAGTTTTTGTGATTGTTCCAGAAGAAATGAAAAAAAAGATAGGGTAGAACTAGCACAGTTATTGTATGAGGTCTACCCAATGCTAGATGCAGAGGCGCATAATAGATTGATATAAACATCATGAGTTGTCCCGTAATAAAACCTGTTGTTGCTGCTATCTTCTTCCCGGTTCCTTCTTCCATAACGCGATCTCGGAGAAGGAAGAGATAAGAGGGCCCCATTGAGAATGTGGTTAGAAATCCATAATAGAGTCCGACCACAACGACCCAATTTATTATCTTCATCATAACAAACCTCCCTTTTTTCTTTTCTATTGCAATTTCTCGATTATTATATGATGATTTCTTAACTTTCTATATTATATAGAAGGAGATAGACTAGAAATGACATCTCTTATGTGAATGATACCAAAGGGATATTAAATGAATGGAATTGGGATATAGATGGAATATAATGAAAATAGAGTCACTTTGAGGTTCCCTATGAAATGAGGCATGGAAATGGAATGGAGCCATTAGGAAGAAGTTCCGGGAGTTACGAAGGAGGCTTCTGACCCATATTGTTCATGGGTTGAGAACGGGAGTTGAACTCGATGAGATCGAATCTCTCGTTGTTCCTCAGTAGCTCAGTGGTAGAGCGGTCGGCTGTTAACCGATTGGTCGTAGGTTCGAATCCTACTTGGGGAGATTTTCTTAATTCTTAATTTTTTAATTAAGAATTGAATGAAAGGGCTAGCTTTGGCTGTTAGGAGTTAGGAATAGGTAACTCCTTCCCTGTCTTTGTTTCTATTGCATTCTATCCCGCGGTATCACATTCTGTTATGCGATATTTGAGAATCACCGTTAATACCTGGCGTAGATCCGAGATAATC